AGATAAACCTAACGGGGTATTTCAATAATAAAATCAAGAGAGTAGGATTCGAACCTACGACTTTTCACTCCCAAAGCGAACACGCTACCACTACGTTACCTCTCGAACACTTAAATATTTTTAGCAGCAAAATAAGGTAGTTAACGATCGACTTCTCCAAAAACAATATCTTGTGTACCTATAATGGTTACTACATCGGCCAGCATGTGAGATTTGGCCATAAAATTAAGACCCTGTAAATGCGAAAATCCTGGGGCTTTAATTTTGCATCTATATGGCCGATTACTCCCATCAGACACCAAATAAACACCAAATTCACCCTTGGGCGCTTCCGTAGCCGTGTAGGTCTCACCAAGCGGCACCGAGACGCCTTCCGTATATAACTTAAAATGATGAATTAAAGATTCCATACTTTGCTTTACCTCACTCCGAGATGGGGGAGATATTTTCGCATCATCAACTTTAACACTCCCCGCCGGCATATTATTAATGCATTGGTGAATAATGCTTAAAGATTGACGCATCTCTTCAATTCGTGCTAAATATCGATCATAACAATCGCCAGTTTTACCAATAACTCCCTTAAACCTCAAATCAGAATAAATTTCATAGGGCTCGTTTTTTCTTAAATCCCATCTAACCCCGGAACCCCTAAGCATAACGCCCGAAAATCCCCAATCAATTGCCTCTTCCGCCGTAACGACCCCAATATCCACTAACCTTTCTTGCCAAATTCGATTATCTGTAAGCATTTCCTCCATCTCATCTAGCCTTTGACCGAACTGGCCCACAAAAGCATAAATATCGTCAAGTAATCCCAAGCCGATATCCTGGCTTACACCCCCCGGTCTAAAATAACTTGCATGCATACGAGCACCACTGACTCTTTCATAAAACTCCATTAATTTTTCTCTTTCCTCAAATGACCACAAAAACGGAGTCATAGCACCGACGTCCATAGCGTGGCAACCAACCGCCAGCAAATGATTTAATATCCTGGTGACTTCAGCAAAAAGAACTCTAATATACTGAGCACGTTTCGGTATACTTACCCGTAATAAATTTTCAACAGCCAAAACATATGTGTGTTCTTGACACATCATCGAGACATAGTCCAAACGATCAAAATACGGCAAGGCTTGAACAAAGGTTTTAGACTCAATTAACTTTTCGGTACCTCTATGAAGCAATCCAATATGAGGATCCGCCCGCTGTACCACCTCACCATTTAACTCTAAAATTAAACGAAGAACCCCGTGTGCTGCTGGGTGCTGAGGTCCAAAATTTATTGTAAAATGCTTTAGCTTTTTTTCAAATTCTTTTTTTTTTTTAACCATAAAGTAGCCAACAATAAACTTAGCGTCAGCAGGATTTGAACCTACGACCTCCAGGGCATGAGCCTGGTGAGCTAACCTAACTGCTCTATAACGCAAACTTTTTATTCACACATAACTAAAACTTTAAGAAGCCATGGTTCCCAGAAAAACTAGTATGTGTGGCTACCTAGACGAGGACACTCGAATTCGATAAGGGTTCGGGTATAAATCTAGGCATAGAAACGAATCTCTTAATATATGTGTATTCCAGCCGCAGGTTCCCCTACGACTACCTTGTTACGACTTCATCCCAGTTGTTTACCTGTCCTTCAAAAGAAACTTCCTTATTTGCCTTTTATAATATTTTTTATTTTGTATTATTTGTAATAAAGCTTAAAAGGTTTATTCCAAAATCTTCCAGCCAAATCAACTCCCAGGACGTGACGGGCGGTGTGTGCAAGGCCCAGTGACATATTCACCGCGACATCCTGATTCGCGATTACTAGTGATTCCAACTTCATAAGGGCGAGTTGCAGCCCTCAATCCGAACTAAGAAAAGATTTAAAGATTGGCTTTGAGTTACGTCTTTGCAACTTATTGTTCTTCCCATTGTAGCACGTGTGTAGCCCAGTTCATTAGGGCCATGAGGACTTGACCTCATCCCTACCTTCCTCCCGCTTATGGCTGGCCGTCTCTTGTAAATTTTTATCCTCTATTGAAGTAAAAACAAAAAAGATAAGGGTTGCGCTCAGTTACAGGAATTAACCGTACATCTCACGACACGAGCTGACGACAGCCATGCAACACCTGAAAGTCCCAAAATTCAAAACGTCTCCGCAAGAATGGCAGACTTACTAGAACTGGTAAGGTTGCGCGCGTATTATCGCATTAAACCACATGCTCCACCACTTGTTTGAACCCCCGCCAATTCCGTTGATTTTTAAGCTTGCGCTCGTACTCCTCAGGCGGAATGCTTAATGCCTTAGCTGTAGCTTCTAGTGATTTAAAAACTAGCATTCATCGTTGACAGCATAGACTACCAGGGTCTCAAATCCTGTTCGCTACCTATGCCTTCGTCCCTCAGCGTCAGTACTGAACTAAATAATTGCTTTCGCATGTGATGTTCCTTTCCACTTCTATGGATTTTACCCCTCATTGAAAAATTCCATTATCCTTTATCAGACTCAAGCTCTTCTGTATTAAAGACTTTTCTTTAGTTTAGCTAAAGGATTTGACCTATAACATTACAAAGAGCCACCTACGGACCCTTTACGCCCAGTTATGACGAATAAGGCTAGCCCCCTTCGTATTACCGCGACTGCTGGCACGAAGTTAGTCGGGACTTATTCTTAACTTAATGTCATTATCCTCAGTTAAAAAAGAGGTTTACAACCTTAGCCTTCAATCCCTCACCAAGCCTTGCTGGATCAAGCTTTCGCTCATTGTCCAATATTCCTTACTGCTGCCTTCAAATGAAACCTGGGCCTTGTCTCAGTCCCAGTGTGGTTGATCGTCCTCACAGACCAACTAAGCATCTTTGGCTCGGTAGGCTTAACCCAACCGACTACCTAATACTAAATCTAATCATCCCCAACCGGCGTACCTTTTATAATCCATTTGGTATTTTTCCAATTGTTTCCCCCCTGAGAGATAGAATTATTCCAAAGTTAAGGGTAGATATTGACTTTTTACTCACCCGTACGCTATGGCGTAAAACCATTCAACTCGCATGTATTCAAGCAGGCTTATAGCCTTCACTCTGAGCTAGGATCAAACTCAGCTTATTTAATTATCTAAACTTAGACAATTTATTGTAATTACACCCATTCATGTCCTAATATAAAAATAAATAGGTACTTAGTAAGATGCGAAAATCTTTAACACCCAACACTTAATTCTGCCTTATCTTAATATTGCGGGTAAATCACTTAAAGATTATTAATTTTTGTACATCATGGGAAAATGATTTCACCTATACCTGTTTGTTAAATCGCACGACAAAACTTGTAATTTCTGTTTGTTCTTTAGGACCTTTACCAGTCCAAACAAAATGATTGGTAATATCTAAAGTTATTGTTTTAAATAATTCTGGTAAAATATGATTTTCATAAGCGAAGCATAAACTACCATCCGACAAGATATTACCTAATAATTTACGTTTAACTTTTACTCTCATAAATAAATTTAGGATAAGGTAGGATTCGAACCCACGGCAGTTTGTCTGCGTCAGTTTTCAAAACTGGTACCATAAACCACTCGGTCACTTATCCCTCTGTAGTCAAACTCTAGCCTAAAAACTTATTGGAAACTTTAACTTTACATTTAACTTCGTTTAAAAAAGTTAATATGTACACATATGCTAAAATATTGGAAGGTTTATTGCTTTCTACGTGAAAGTACACCCGATGCTCACGTTTCTCAAATTGGTCTTTAGACCTCTTATTCCCCAAAGGCGACCTAAGAAGTGTAAACTTTTTAATATTAATAGATAGTCCTCTATACTTTTGAAAAAAGGGCAACAAAAATAATAATAATTTCAAACTTTTTATATTCGCGGACGAAGACCAAACTTCACATTTATAAACGAGATTACCTGAAAAACTCATTAGGTAATGCAGGAGTCGAACCTGCAAAACACATATAGTGGACACCATATAGCCGAGTTACCCCTTTACTCTTTGGAGATAGAGAGATTTGAACTCTCAACTTTACGCTTGCAAAGCGCACACTCTACCAATTAAGTTATACCCCCCTCTAATTAGCCTACGAAAAAGACGGGATTCGAACCCGCGGCCACTGGTATGACAAACCAGCACTCTACCATCTGAGTTACTTTTTCTGAAATGTTACTGTGCAAGGGAGATGGTGGGATTCGAACCCACGCTACATTAAAAATATAGATTGATTTAGCAAACCAAGGCTATCAGCCACTCAGCCACATCTCCTATATAGTTTGTAAAAACTTTTAAATATTAACGCGACTCTTCTGTAAATCTTAAATTCTTATTTCTTGCTTTAAGACTAAACGCCAAAGAAGGAAGCATAAAACGTAAAATTATAAAATAAAAATTAAAAACAATCAGGATTAACCAAAAAACTTGATTAAAGAAAGTTATACTATCGAATTGAGGCATCTAAATATTACTTTAATAGTGCTAGCAAATTCTATTAATAATACAGGTAAAATAAATTATTATACGCTATAAAATATCAAAAATCTAAAAACTTTACCAAGAAGACTTACGCATTCCCAAAAAGAGGCCTCTCGAAGCTAAACGCCGAAATTCCAATCTAGATAATTTATACACATTAATAACAGAGCGGGATCTATGTGTTTCGACACACCTATTTTTAACCCTACATATACTACTTTGCCGAGGCAACTTTGATTTTTCCAACTGAGCCCACCAACGTAAAAAAATATTTAAATTTTGATTAGCCGCGACAACATTAAGAGCTTTACGCTTTGACTCATGTAAAAAAAATAAATTACGCCTTTTATAATCCCGATTTTTCATTCCCAATCCAAGCTACCTATTTGCCAAGCATATATAAACCCGACAATAAGTTCAAAGAGAAAATCAATTACAGACCAATAGCCAACCGGCGGCAACTGACTTAAAGAAGCGGCCCAAGGAAAAATAAAAACTGTTTCTATATCAAAAAGAAGAAAAAGAATAGCTACAAGATAAAAACGAACATCAAATGCATTACGAGCATCTTCGTAAGGATCAAATCCGCACTCATATGAAGACAATTTTTCATTGTCTGATTCAGCTAAAGCTAAGGTATAAGAAGCTCCAAAAATAATACAAGCCAGTATGAGACTAAAACATAAATAGATTAAAGCTGGGGAATACTCTCGCAAAAAAAACATGAGATTATTGACTAAAAAGAAAACCGGACCAACATACTGGACAAAGTTCAATAATCCCACCAGATGTTTCCGTTTTAAGCACATTTTCCTTGAACATTCCAATTTCAGAATTACCCCCACGATTAGAAGTACCTATTATATCACTACCACCAATTAAAGAAGTGTACCGAACACAACGAGTACAAACGATACAACGCCTTAAAACTGTTTTTATGAGACTACCCCAAAAAGTGTCACCCAACGACTTTTTAAAAAAAAAAAATCTTCCTCGATCTGAGCCGTAGTTAAAGCTTTGCTCTTGAAGTTCACACTCACCACCTTGATCACATACAGGACAATCAAGAGGATGATGTAAAAGCAAAAATTCCATAACAAATTCTTGCGCTTTCTGCACTAAAGCCGTATTAGTAAAAATTCTCATATTTGGCAGAAAGGGTAAAGCACAAGATGCTTGAGGTTTCGGTGAATTACCAACTTCCACAAGACACATTCTACAGTTACCCGCAATAAAAAGTTTATCATGATAACAAAATCTAGGTATTTTAACACCAGCAGCTTCACATGCTTGAATAACAGTAGACCCCCTTTTTACCCAAATTAAAAGTTCATTTATAGTAATGTTAATCATTTTAAGAAGCGCTTTTAAAATTATGCCAGTTTAAAGAATTAGTAGAAGACTTATCCTTAACCAAAAAAATAGCATTTTTCGATTCTCTGCCTAATTGTTTATGCAAAGAATCCGGACAATTTTTTTGAAGTGTTAAACTAATAGCCCCAACCATGGCTATTAGAAGAACAACTCCAGCGATTATCAACAAAATAGCATGGGTTGAATACAAAAGATAACTGGGATCATTTAAAGCAGAAGAAGAATCAAAATTAACAAACCATGAGGCATTATTTAAAAAAGAATCACTTACTATATTATTATAAAAACACAAATAAAAAAAGTCAGCAAGATCTTTATCGAATAAAATATTAATCGTTGTTTTTAAATTATCCTCACTATGCACCAAGTTAAAAGACGCCAAAACAGATATAAACCGACTCGCCCCTGATTGTAACAAAAAAAGTAAATCGTACGAACTTCCTATAAAAATCACCAAAAAAAAAAAAAGAAAACTACTAATATAAAAAAACTGTTTTTGCCCGGAAGACCACACAGTCTCAATAGCCTTAACGTCTAACATCATAACAACAAATAATACTAAAACAGCTATAGCGCCGGCGTAAACCAAAAGAAATAATAAAGCCATAAATTCGACACCTAATAGGAAAGATATGGCCGATCCTAAAAAAAAAAGTAAAACTAAATAAAGGCCGCTATACACAGGATTTTGCGTGCTAATAACTTTAACACCCAAACCAGCCCCAAGAATCATAAGGAATATAAAAATTATAGGGTCAACCATAATATAGAGAATAAAAGCAACACCCCAATCCGCAAAGAAGGAAAACCAAATAAAAACCATAATCCAAACAAAAGATTACCCCAAACAAAAACAACTAAATAATGGTATAAATAGCCGGAATGCCAGAAACGTGCCTGCTGTACCTGACTTGTCAATATATTTGATAAACCAAAAGGACCTAAGCTCTCAATAAGACCACGATCAATAGATTTGTAAGTAAAGTGATAGCCGAAATCAAGTACATTCTGGCTTACAAATTCATTATAAATTTTATCAAAAAACCATTTTCGGCTTAGAAAAATATAAAACTTACGCCCTACTAGAGAGGTCTTCCAAAAATACATATTGTGATTGTAATACCGATACAAAATAAAGGATAAAACCCCGCCAGCAATACTAAAACACAATGGAAGAATTTTTGAAAAAATTGACATAAATTCAGCATCAATTAAACTTAAATTGGATGGAAGACAAAATAAGGAACCACCCCAAAAATTAGTACCCAGCCCTATAAACAAATCACGACTAAAATACCCGATAAAAATACTGGGTATTGCCAATAAACCTAACACAAAACCTATAGCCTTACCCCCTTCTGATGCCGAAAGTAATAGTTTACGACTACCATTAGGCTCCACTAAAAAACATAAAGCAATTAACCTAATTGAATAAAAAGCAGTACAAAAAGCAGCGAAACTCCCCAACCAATAGCTAAAATGGGAAGGAACCGAATAAGTGGCATATGCTATTTCAAGAATAACATCTTTAGAATAAAATCCTGTCAAAAAAGGCATACCCATTAAAGCCAATGAACCAATTACCATCATTGCATAAGTAAATGGCAATAACCGGCGCAAACCACCCATTTTTCTCATATCTTGTTCATCGCCTACGGCATGTATCACCGAACCAGCGCTAAGAAAAAGAAGAGCTTTAAAAAAAGCATGGTTAGCTAAATGAAAAACAGCAACTGAATAATTAGACAAACCACAGGCAAATATCATATAGCCCAACTGACTACACGTAGAATACGCGATAACTCGCTTAAGATCATTTTGAACCAAAGCTGTAGTTGCAGCAAAAAAGGCAGTCATACCACCTACTACACTTATCAACATAAGAGCCCCCGAACAATATTCTAAAAGAGGAGAACAACGCGCTAATAAAAAAACACCAGCTGTAACCATTGTAGCTGCATGAATAAGGGCTGAAACTGGCGTAGGGCCTTCCATCGCATCAGGCAACCAAGTGTGTAAACCAAGCTGGGCGGATTTACCAACGGCACCAATAAACAGAAGAACCCCTATAAGATCTAAAGCTTTAAATTTTATATTTAAAAAAGACAAAGTGCAAGACATTAATTGAGGAGAAAACGCAAAAACTGTTGCGTAATCTAAAGCACCAAAACAAATAAAAATTGCAAAAATACCTAAAGCTAATCCGAAATCCCCAATTCTATTAACTATCATAGCTTTTATAGCGGCTTTGTTAGCCTGTATTCGAGTAAACCAAAAATTAATAAGTAGATAAGAACAAAGGCCAACACCCTCCCACCCAACAAACATTTGAACAAAATTATCAGCAGTCACTAATACTAACATAAAAAATGTAAATAACGACAAATAACTAACAAAACGTGGTAGGTGGGGGTCTTCCCCCATATATTCTGTAGAATATATATGAACCAAAGTCGAAATAAAGGTAACAACAACAAGCATCACGACAGTTAAACTATCAAAACAAAAAGCCCACTCGACATGAAAAGAGTCTGATTCCAACCAGGTCATTAAAGAAAGATAGGTGGCACTTCCAGCCAATCCTACTTCATAAAACGACAAACAGCTTAAACAAAAAGTTAAACCCACGCAAATGACTGTGATAAAACAAGAACCGTGTACCCCGATAAAACGTCCAAAAAACCCTGATATAATAGACCCTAAAAGGGGTAAAAAAACTATGTTTAAATACATTTTAGTTCTTTACGGGCCTTGAACCCGCACCTTCATCTCAAAAAGACAATATCCTAACCATTAGACGAAAAGAACTTAAGATTACCAACAAACAACTTCTACAAACACTACACTCAATTATTTACACCCACAGGTTAACCCATACTAAATTTGAAACTGATGCATGCATTACAGAAAAAAAGGGATCTGGATATAAACCCATAAAAACCGTCCCTAACAACAATGGGAGAAAAACTACAAACTCTCTATAGCTTAAATCACAACCTACAAGTTTAATATTGCCATAAGCTATTCTATTAAATAACCAGAGGGAATAAACACCCCCGAGAATCATAGATGTAGCAGCAAAAAAACACGCTGTCGTGTTGGCGTCAAAAGCCGACACTAACAAAAGAAATTCCCCAACAAAACTAGAGGTCCCAGGCAAGCCTAAATTAGCCATTGTAAAAAAAAGAAAAATTATTATGAAAATGGGCATTGTATGGGTTAACCCCCCATAATAATTAACACCCCTAGTATGCCACCTGTCATAAAGAACTCCAATTATAAGAAATAAGGCCGAAGAAACAAACCCATGACTTAAACTTTGTAATATCGCGGCTTCTACCCCGATCACCGTGCCGCTAAATAGACCTATCATAACTAAATTCATATGAGCAACTGATGTATATGCGATTAACCGTTTTAAATCCGTTTGACGAATAGCTGTTAAAGACGTATACACTACACCCAAAACGCTTAGACTAAAAACAAACGGTGTAAAATAAATACAGGCTTGAGGGAAAAGACCCAATGAAAAACGTAAGAATCCATAAGATCCTAATTTTAGAAGAATCCCAGCTAAAATGACCGACCCTGCCGTAGGTGCTTCCACGTGAGCTTCCGGCAACCAAATATGAACTGGCAACATCGGTACTTTAGCCGCAAAAGATGCAAAAAAAGCTAACCACAACCACCTTTGATTATAATTAGAAAACTTTGTAATTGATAATATTTCATAACTAGTGCTGCCAACAGACAAATATATGTATACGACTCCTACAAGCATAAACAACGATCCAAATAGTGTGTACAAAAAAAACATATAGGCAGCTCTTATTTTGCGTTGACGTGAACCATAGATACCAATAACTAAAAACATCGGTATTAAAACAGCTTCAAAGAAAATATAAAAAAATAAAAGATCCAAACTTGTAAACACTAAAAGCAAAACTAATTCCATACTTAAAAAACTAATCAGATAGATTTTTAAATTCCCCTTTTCAAAAGTCCATGAGGCTAAAAGACATAAGGGAAAAATTAATGTAGTCAAGAGAAGAAAAAATAAAGAAATACCATCAATACCCAAAATTAAATTTATATTTGATATAGGTAACCACAAATTGTTAACCACAAATTGAAATTTAGACGTGGAATGGTCAAAACCCAACCATAAAAAGAGAGATAAAATAAAAACCAACGAAGTAATAAACAGAGAAAATTGTCGAAGCAACAACCGATGCTCGGCAGGTATAATAATTAAACCAAAAACACCAATAATTAGAAGCAAAAACAAAGAATTTAAGAGCATAATCTTTTTCCAACCCAAGTTAAATAATCATCTTGGTTGACCGCTTGTACCACAATAGGCATAAATCCGTGGTTAACACCACAAATCTCACTACATTGGCCATAAAATACCCCCTCCCTTTTTACAAAAAGAAAAACTTGATTTAATCGACCGGGACATGCGTCTACTTTTATTCCTAGACTAGGAATCGCCCAAGAATGTAAAACATCAGCCGAAGTAACCAAAACACGTATATGGGTATTAATAGGAACAAAAAGACGATTATCTACTTCTAATAGGCGAAAAACTTTCCCGGCTTTTCCTACACTATGTGGCTCAGGAATAATCAGATCTTCTTCTCCAATAAGATACGAATCAAAATTTATACGTTGCCTATCAGAGCCCTCCCCATCATCAGATGGTTCTTTAATAAGGTCTAAAATCAAATTAATTTCTTCTTTTAAAATTTGATGAATACTCGAATCTTCCTCAATTATTGTAATTAATAATTTATACAAGAAATGTCTTAACTTGCTGATATCAGTTTCATCTAAAGTATAAACCACATCTTTAAGCATTTGTAGAATATCGAGCAAAAGATTAGTTTGATTGGGAGCCAAGTGTTTTTCTCCAAAAACATCTAAAACTTCTTTAATACTATTATAGGACCTATTAATACCCTTTGAAGTTTTATCGGGACTTCCACCATTACCCATAGAATCACCTGTAGAGCTTAACTCGGCATCAATGCCTGAGTTATCCGGAGAGCTTCCTACACTGTTAATATACATCAAAACTAAAGTATCTCTGTCAATTTTACTACTATCTTCTTTAACGATTTTTTCAAGAAAAGTAGAAAATAACTTTAAATTTTCTAACTCTGCTCTTGATTGCAATAAAAGAGTACGTAACTTAGTAGCTATTATATTAGGATTCGACTTTATATCAAGGAGCCGTAACTCAGATAAAAAATTTTTAAAAGATTTAACATGAGAATCCACATCGTAGTGAGCCCCTTTAAAAAAACCCTCTGCCACATCTCTAAACCACATTTGTTCCACCGGTTTAATAGAACAAACCTTTTTTAACTGCCATTCAATCCTGTTTATAAAAGTTTTTATTTTTGTTGAAGTATCAATAAGCTCATTATAACCTCCTTCTGCAATATCTATCTCATGCTTAATCTTATTAATAGAAAAATTTATATACTTAGTGTAAATACTCTCATCATTAAATTCATTTATAAACTTTAATTTTAATTGCTCCACATCATCCTCAGATTTAAATTGTTTTAAATCTGACGAAATTTTGTCAATCAACAAATCGGCTACTTTACCCCCGGATAAAAGTTTTTTATCCGCCGCTTTTAAAATGCAATTCTCTAATGCCAAAATATTTTTTTTCTCATGAATCCTCCCCAAATCTAACGCAGGTAAGTCTATGCCCCCAGAAAAATGCGATGGTATTTTATTATTTTCCAGATCGAACCCTATGGTGCTTTCAATACTGTTGCAAAGATAAAGGAGAGCCTCATCCATAATTTTTTTGGCCTCCTCCAGTGCAAGCCCACCATATCGTAATTTATTCTCGTATTCGAGCAAGTCTGTTTTGTGACGATCCCAAGTAAAATTGTCAAAATATGTTTCAGAAACCTTTAGCCGACTAATTTCATCCCTATGTTCAACAAAATCTGTGTCCGCAAGAGATTTACTGACATCTTTGGCGTGGCCTCCGGCTATTTCTAATCTATTGTTGATTTTTGCCAACTCCTCACCAATTTTAATAATTTGCTTTTTAGCTCTACAAAATTCCTCTTTAGCTAAATAAAATCTTTCTAGGGACGTATCGCTAATTTGGTCCGAATGATAACCATTTAAATCAATATTGATAAAATCCAAAGCACTGGTATCAGACTCACCCTTTAAACCCAAATAACCTAAAAATTCGATATCTTTTTTACAGAAATCCTTCTTTAATTTATCAAAAGTAAAAACCGCTTTTTCTAGTTTTTTTTTTGTCGACTCAAAAAAGGCCTGAGCGGATTCAAATTTACTATTAGCTTTACTTAAAATTTCTCCAGCCTCGTCTGATCTTAAAAATGGAACTGCTAATTTATCACCAGAAGAATTAAATTCTAACTCGGCGCTTTTTGCCGCGACATTGGGGGTAGCTAGATCCTCTTGACTTAAACCAATAGACAATATATCAAATATAGAGGAATCACCCTCAAATTCTTGTTCCGCCTTTAAAAGCCTTGCTTTAAGAATATCCAAGTTTTCTTTAGTTTTTAGCCTTAGCTTTTCGTCCCAACCGTCGAATCCATCTTTAAGAAGAATATTAGGTCTTTTAAAAGACGAACTAAACTCAGAGAATTCTGTTCTAGCTTTAATTACTTCTGCACTAGATTTATTAAGTTTAGCCGCAGCTAAATCTACTCGGGCTAATTTAAAATCTGATTTAGCACTATTAAGATCCAAACTCGCCTCGTGCAATTCTCTCTTGGCGTTTTCCCACCCAGCTTTAAGATCCTCCAATTCAGCATCTGTTATAGATAAGTTCTCTTTACATATTTCAGAATTAAAAGGGGTCTGAATATTTTGCAGATTTTTATCTCCCTTGTTATTTTCTATGTACTCCAACCAATCTTTTAAATTTTTAACACGCTTTTGAACCAAATCTAGATTTTCTTTAGTCACTTTTGGTACTAATTCAAAATCAGAATATTCATACGACCAATACCATTGGTGACCAACAACTTTTATCGTTAGACTAGGATCAATAACCTCCTCCATAGCATAAAGCAAATTGTATGAAGGTACACTAATGATCATCAAAATACCAGCTGGCACAATTGTCCAAACAATTTCAAGTAAAGTAGAATGATTAAAGCTTGCAGGCTCCGGATTAGCTGATTCATTGAATAAGGTTAAAGATTGATAAAGTAACCAACCAACAAAACAAGCGATAAGTAGCATAAAAGTCATTAACAAACCATTAAAAGAAATAATACCCTCCATAATTGGAGTAGCCGGATCTTGAAAACCAACTTGCCACGGATGTGGTGCGTCCATATGCGCCATATTATAAGGTTTAAATACAGAAAAAACAAATAATAAATAAATAAATAAAGTGTTAGCTCTTTTTAATATATTCATGATACACGTGTGTAATTAATATCAACTTACTTATGAGATATCTCTGGGGGTCAAATAATCGACCACCCCCACTTTGTAACTTGGGGTGGTTATTAAATGATTTGAACTTGTTGAACTACGCTTATTTGGACCACCTATTTTGATAGCACGCGCCATTAAAAGTTTTTCCAACCACCCAACAAACAAACCACCAAAAATAAAAAAAGAAAAATATCCAACAGATACCGTGATGCCAATAAATCTAAAATAATCATCAACAGGAGTGGTTCCGGCCCAACCCAATAAGCAAAAATCTGCAACAAAAAGCCAAAAAACTACAGCATAGACAGGTCTAAAGTTACCACTCCGTAATATCGAGGTATTTAACAACGGGTACAGAAATAACATTATGATGGCACCTCCCATCGCAAGAATGCCCCCAACTTTATTTGGTATAACTCTTAAAATAGCATAAAATGGTAAAAAGTACCACTCCGGCACAATATGGGCTGGAGTGCTGTAAGGATCCGCCTCTAAGTAATTATCAGGTTCGCCTAACGCATTAGGAAAGTAAAAAATAAAAATAGATAAAGAAAAAACCAACACGAAAAAAGCCACCAAATCTTTCACATAAATATAAGGATAAAAATTAATATTTGCTACTTTCGTTTTTATACCTAAGGGGTTGTTCGACCCATCTTTATGTAACAAACCTAAATGAACAAAAACCATACCGGTAATTAAAAATGGCAACAAATAGTGTAAACTATAAAAACGATTTAATGTTGGATTTCCTACAGTAAAACCACCCCATATCCACATAACAACTTCTTTACCTATAACGGGAATAATAGAAAAAAAACTTGTAATAACGGTAGCCCCCCAAAAGCTCATTTGACCCCAAGGTAAAACATAACCAATAAAAGCGGTCGCCATCATTAAAACATAAATAAGAGTACCGGACCACCATAAGTGCTGTCGGGGTTCCATATAAGAACCGTAATACAAACCCCTAAAAATATGAGCATAAACTAGCATAAAGAAAAAAGAAGCCCCATTCGCATGCATATATCGGATTAACCAACCACTTTTGACATCTCGCATTATATGTTCTACACTAGAAAAAGCATAATGCGTTTCACTCGCGTAATGCATCGCTAAAAAAGCTCCACTAAGTATTTGAATAAGCAAACAAAACCCTGCGGTCGACCCAAAACTCCAATTATAATTTAAATTCATAGCCGTCGGATAATCAATAATATGAGAATCTACCCAACTAAGTATTGCATTTAAATTCCATCTCGACATAAAATATTAATATATCAGCTTTTTTCAATATGAGACCAGGGGATATGAAAATCAAACGAACGAAATTCTTGCGTCAATTCAATAGGCTCGCAAACAACAACTCTCTGATCTTCATCATAACGCAATTCGAAGTAACCACTCAATGGAAAATCTTTTCGAAGAGGATGGCCTTCAAACCCATAATCTGTTAGAATTCTACGTAAATCCGGATGTCCCGAAAAAAATACACCAAGTAAATCCCAAATTTCACGCTCCCACCAATTTGCTGAAGGAAATATATCAACAATAGATGGTAGAGGATTTACCTCATCAGTGGAGGTTTTAATCCTAATTCTAGAATTGGATCTAATATTTAAAAGCTCGTAAACAACCTCAAAACGTTCTTCTCTATCAGGATAATCCACACCAGAAATAGACGTAAGTAAATGAAAATTACCGTTTCCATGATGATGTAAAAATGTTAATGTAGCCAACAAATATTTTTTAGACACATTAATAACAATCTCATGTCCAAATACTTGAAATGTTTGGACAGGCAAAAGTCGTGTAAGACTATTCGCGTATATAATCAGGGAGTTTAACATTATCTAAAAAGTTATCAAATTAAACCAAATTAATGCAGCTACTCTGATGATTACTTAATTTAGCCACATAAAAACTTATTAACAAAATAATCCCTTATGGGAATTGAACCCATATTTTTGCCGTGAAAAGGCAACGTCCTAACCACTAGACCAAAGAGACTATAAACCATAATACAAAACAATATTTGGGCCTAGATCGGATTGAACGATCGACTTTACGCTTATCAGGCGTATACTCTACCACTGAGTTATAGGCCCTAGAGCCCTATTAAAGGATAAAGCCCTTTATTACAAACAACAAAAGCTTTAATAATTTTTTACTTTTAGTTTACCTGTTTTTTGATTCAATCACCGGAAAAGCAACACCCCTATTTTCAACCCAAGGGTTAGAATCTTCGCTATGCCCCTGGGTTAATGTCAAATAAACGACATAAAAGAAAAATAATGAAGCCACTGAAGAAAGAATTGACCCAAAAGAGGCTACGCTATTCCAACCCGCATAAGAGTCGGGGTAATCTGGAATACGACGAGGCATGCCAGCTAATCCTAAAAAATGCATAGGAAAAAATGTTAAATTTACTCCGATAAACATAAGCCAAAAATGAATTTGCCCTAAAACTTCTGGATAGCCCAAACCAGTCATTTTTCCAATCCAAAAATAAAAAGCGCCAAACATCGTAAAAGCAGCACCCATACTTAAAACATAATGAAAATGCGCAACTACATAATAAGTGTCATGAAGAGCAATATCTACCCCGGAATTAGCCAAAACGACACCAGTTAACCCCCCAATTGTAAATAAAAAAAGGAAACCTATAGAGAATAGCATGGGTGTTTTAAGACGTATCGAACCTCCCCACATTGTAGCTATCCAGCTAAAAATCTTAATACCTGTAGGAACAGCAATTATCATCGTAGCCGCTGTAAAATAAGCTCGAGTATCAATATCCAAACCAACTGTAAACATGTGATGCGCCCAAACGATAAAACCCAAAATACCAATAGACAACATAGCATAAACCATTCCTAAATAACCAAAAACGGGCTTTCTTGAAAAAGTAGCCAAAATATGGCTAACTATACCAAATCCAGGTAAAATCAAAATATATACCTCAGGATGTCCGAAAAACCAAAACAAATGCTGGTAAAGCACTGGGTCCCCACCACCCGCCGGATCAAAAAATGTAGTATTAAAATTGCGATCCGTTAAAAGCATAGTAATACCCCCGGCCAAAACCGGAAGAGATAATAAAAGTAAAAATGCTGTTATTAAAACAGACCAAACAAATAGAGGTAAACGGTGCATACCCATACCCGGAGCACGCATATTAAAAATGGTTGTTATGAAATTAATGGCACCTAAAATAGAGGCAGCACCAGATAAATGTAAACTGAAGATAGCTAAATCCACTGATGGTCCCGAATGGGCCTGGATACCACTTAAAGGTGGATAAACAGTCCAACCTGTACCGGCTCCAGCCTCCACTAGTGAGGATGCCAAAAGAAGTATTAAAGATGGCGGTAACAACCAAAAGCTTATATTATTCATACGAGGAAACGCCATATCTGGAGCACCTATCATTAAAGGAACAAACCAATTACCAAACCCCCCTATAAGAACAGGCATAACCATAAAGAAAATCATTAAAAAAGCATGAGCCGTAACAATAACGTTATACAACTGATAATTCCCCCCCAAAAACGTATTGCCGGGACTTGAAAGCTGCAACCTTATAAGAACAGACATCGCTGTGCCTAAAACACCAGAAAAAGCCCCAAATATTAAATATAAAGTACCAATATCCTTGTGATTTGTAGAAAAAAACCACCTTGTAAAGAAACCACTCAATGCCGAGTTAGAAATCAATGGAATAAAACTTTGCCATAAAGGTTTTGATTCTTGAGTAAAAGACATTTTTTTTAAATCATTAGTCCTATAGCTATTTTATAGATCAATAAATAAAACAAATTAGGACTCAACATAAAAAATATAACGGTCCATCCAATGATAACCAAAAAAAAAGCAGCACCTTTTGTCAATGGGGTGAAATAAAACCAACTTTCTCCTTTTTCAAAATAAAAAATCTTTATTAATCTAATATAATAAAAAGCCGAAACAACACTAGTTAAAACTGCAAATAGCGCGACAAGATAATAAGACGAATCAATGACACTAACAAAAATATTAAGTTTGGCGAAAAAACCACCCAAAGGGGGGACTCCCGCCAAAGAAAAAATCATGAGGACAATCCCTAAACCAAAAACTGGATTAGATCGAACTAACCCAATTACATCCGAAAAGGTTAAAAAGCTATTATCAGATGTCAAATCTAAGTGGAGGACATAAATCCATAAAAAAATAGCAGTTAACATGTAAATGAAAAGATAAAACAAAACGCTTTGAACCCCCTCAACACTTCCGGATGCTAAACCTAAAGACAAAAACCCAACATGCCCCACACTACTAAACGCAAGAAGTCTTTTAATTTTGGTTTCACCTAAACCACACACACAACCAATAAAAAGACTTAAAAGACCGCACAAGCAAAAAAAATCTTCCCAAAATACAGGAAACAAACACCAAAAACTTGTATAAACTAAACGTAATATAACAACAAATATAGCAAGTTTTGGAACAGATGCAAAAATAAGACTAACAATCGTGGGAGCCCCTTCGTACACATCGGCTATCCACATGTGATAAGGAGCTGATCCTAATTTAAATAATAGCGCTGAAATTAAACAAATCAAACCCAAATAAAATAACGGTGAATAACCCGCAAGATTTTCCGTTAACAAACTAAGAGACCCTAAATTGGTAGTACCCATAGAAAAATAAATTAATGATGCGCCAAACAAAAAAAAAACCGAAGCAACCGAACCAAGAATAAAATATTTCAATCCTGCCTCAGCAGAAAAATATGAATTTTTCTTCCAAGTGGCTAAAACATAAAAAATAAGAGACATAAACTCCATATTTAAATAGATAGAAAGAAGATCATACGAGGAAATTAATAAGCACAAACTTAAGCAAATGCTAATAATAAAAAAAAAAAACTCAAAAGCCCGCAACCGGACCGAAAACATATAGGCCTCACTTACGGAGACACAGACGAACAAACCCAAAACAACAAATAATTTTAACCATATCGATAAATGATCCGTAATAAAAATTGAATTCCATAATGTCTGGGATTCAATAGGATTATTAACAACCAAAAAAACACTTATAAATAAAATTATTGAAGTTAACCGAATCATGCTCGGTGTTAAATAGGTATAAAGCGCTGCCGCGGACAAACCCAAGAAACTTCCATGCATAAGAACAACTAAAATAGAAATTGCAAGAAAAAGCTCCGGGAAAAAAGCAACGATGTCATTTTGAAAGATTAAAGAGAATTTCATGACTTACATCTTATAGGATTTGAACCTATGACCCACGATTTAGAAGACCGTTGCTCTATCCACTGAGCTAAAAATGCTTTTATAATTTGAGCTTTATTATTGTTAGAATCAAATATTATAGCTAATGAAGAACTATAGCGTCATTTATATAAATACAGCTTAAAATTGTAAACACATAAGCTTGGATTAAAGCAACGGCCAACTCCAAACCAAAAAGAATAATCAAAACTAACAAGGGCACAACATGTGCTATTAGCAATAACCCACCACTCCCCATCATAGCCCAAGCAAAACCAGCAATTACTTTTAATAGGGTGTGCCCTGCCATCATATTGGCAAAAAGGCGAACAGCTAAACTAAGAGGTTTAAATATATAGGAAACTATTTCTATCGGAACTAATAAAAAAGCTAAGGGCAGGGAAGTTCCTCCAGGGAGGAATAAACTCAACATGTGAAACCCGTGCGTTGAAGCACATATAAGAACTACCCCTATAAATACGCCAAGAGCTAAAACCATTGTCTGAATCAAATGACTTGTTATGGTAAATGAATAAGGCACAAGACCTGACACATTAGAAATCAAAATAAAACTAAATATCATAAAAATAAACGGAAAATATTTTTGACCATGTGGACCAACACTATCCCAAATTAAACCCGCGGTAGTTAAATAGAGACCTTCTAAAAATAACTGCCAACGACTAGGAAAACAGCTTAAACCAAAAATGGAAAGACAATAGTAAACAAATAAAATAAAACCCACACTAAAAATCGTTGTAATCATTGCGTTAGTTATCGATAAGTCAAATAAACCAATACCTAGATTAACAAATGGAAGTATTTGAAATTGTTCTAAAGGGCTAAAAAACATAGATAATGATAATATAAAAAATATAACAATCCATTTTACAAAATGAAAGACTGGATAATATATGTCAAAATAAAATTGAAAAATATTTAGTAAATTCATTAATTTATAATAGTGAAAATTATCACACTATTACATTAAACCCCCACCAATAAATAGTCAAAAAAAGAAATAACCAAACGACATCAACAAAATGCCAATACCAAGCGGCAGCTTCAAATCCAAAATGCCTCTGACGACTAAAATGGTCTAAATATAACCGAAAAGTACAAACAGATAAAAAAATAGTTCCGATGATTACATGAAAACCATGAAAACCTGTAGCCATAAAGAAAACAGAACCATAAACACTATCAGACATAGCAAAAGGTGCGTTAATATACTCAAAACCCTGCAATCCTGTAAAAATAACTGCAAATATTATTGTAATAACGAGACCTAATAAAGCCTCCTTTTTAAAACCACCAACAATAGCATGATGTGCCCACGTGACACTTGCACCAGAAGATAGTAAAATAATAGTATTTAAAAGAGGCAACCCCCACGGACTAATTGCCTCTATACCGGCCGGGGGCCAAACCCCCCCAATATTAAAAACAGGAGACAAAGAAGAAGTAAAGAAAGCCCAAAAAAAAGCAAAAAAAAACATAACTTCCGAAACAATAAAAAGAATCATACCCAAGCGTAAACCCTGTTGAACCGCAGCAGTATGCTGGCCCTCAAATGAAGCTTCACGAATCACATCCCGCCACCATGTAAACATCACATATAGAATAGTAATTAAACCTAAACACAACAACTGCCCACCACCAGCATAGTTATGCATATACAAAACTCCACCAAAAGTTAAACTTAAACCGCCTAAAGCAGCCACAAAAGGCCAGGGGCTTGGATCAACCAAATGAAATGGATGTCGTTGAACCATCTTAGCTTGCTCTTTCATTTTACTAATTTTAAGAAGGGGATAGGATTCGAACCTACGATGGTAAAACCAACAGATTTACAATCTGACACTATTAACCTCTCAGTCACCCCTTCGAATATAACACTTATTTAAAACCCACAACTTTTGTGCGTAATTTTTTACGACGTCTCTTAACAGGACGACACCCATTATGCGCTGTTCTTGTTATTAAGACAATAGAATGTATATTTATACCCAATTTACTAAAACTTCGAACAACACCAAACCGACCTTTACTTGTTCCCATAATATGAACAATAATCTTGTTATACCCAAAAGAAATTATTTTATTTCCAAATAATTTGCCTAATAACAGCCCTCGTGTGTACAAATTTTCTCTTTCGTTAAATTCATTCTTATAATCAGGAACTCTTAAAGAACAACTTGTTTTAATAGCGCGACTTTTACAGTCCACCAAAGTGCAAAAGATATTACGTTTAGTACACCTTAAATAAACGGATCCCAACTTATTAGTTCGTGTATTATCATTTAAATACCTAACAGTCAAAGTATTTTTTACCACCTTTCTCCTAAAATGACTCGCTGACTTAAATTTAAACGACGTCTCGATAAAATAGCGATTATTAAATAACATTTATATTAAAATGGACTCTTTTTTTTGCATTGGTATGGGTGCGCTGGCCTCTTACAGGTAAACCCTTTTTATGCCGTAAACCCCGATAAGTCGCTATTGCGTACAATCTACGTATTTTATCATTTTGAAAACGACGAAGATCAGCACCCACTAAAAGATCCGTATTGTCAACCAAACTTTCTAAAAGTTTACTTTTCTCTGGGGTTAGATGAATCCCCCGTGCGTCATCACCAAAACCTGCTTTTTGACATAATATTTCGGATTCTGCTAAACCAATACCATAAATATGAGACACAGACTGAACCAAAATTTTATTGTCCGGAATTGGAGTACCGATAATAAAAGGCATAGCTGATTATCCTAATAATTGAAATATAGTATGACAAAAAAACAATTTCTTGAAAAACCACTTAAATCCGAACTAAAAGCCCGCAAAACATTAAACGGACGAAATAATAAAGGTAGGATAACCTCCTGGCATAGAGGAGGTTGTCACAAACGCTTATATCGAAAAATAGATTTTAAACGAAAACACACACAAGGAATTGTTATCGGATTGGAGTATGATCCAAATAGATCTGCATATTTGGCTCGTATTTTTAACCCCGATACCAAGAAACAAAATTATATACTTGCGACAACAGACGTACAAAAGGGAGACGTAATAAGATCAAATTCAACCCATTATACCTTAAATAATGCTCATAGCAAACCTCTAGAGCACATACTTACAGGAACCCCAATACACAACATAAGTCTACATCCAGGTGGAAGTGGCAAACTACTACGCGCATCAGGATCCTATGGACACATCGTAAAAAAAACGAAAAATTTGGCGCAAATACGTTTAAAGTCAGGACAACACCGCTGGTTTGATATTAAAGCACAAGCCACTAACGGCATTATTAGTAATACCGAACATCGTTTTATTAAATTAAAAAAAGCTGGGCGAGCCAGGTGGTTGGGGCACCGACCAATCGTTCGCGGTGTCGCCATGAATCCCATAGACCACCCACATGGCGGTGGTGAAGGAAAAACATCGGGAGGTAGACCATCTGTGACTCCTTGGGGTAAACCTACAAAAGGTGCAACAACACGAAGAGTGAAAAAAAATGTCAAGATCTAACTGGAAAACACCCTTCATAGACAAAAGTCTTTTAACAAATTTTAGCCAAAAAAAGAAAAAAAAGATTACCTGGTCTCGACGTTCCACTATTTACCCCGTCTGTGTCGGATTAGAACTATCGATTCATAATGGAAAAGAGATGCTTAATCGTAAAATAAAACCTGAAATGGTAGGTCACAAGTTAGGTGAATTTGCATCGACCCGAAAAACCTCATCACAAAAAAAATAAAATGGCACAAAAAGCTCATCCAACGGCATTACGGCCCCAAAATACCTTTTACCAGGGGTACACACATTGGAACGAACCCCGATTTTACTACATATTATCTAAAATACGCCACTTTATTGAATCATGCTGCTTAGGGACCACACATTACCTTCATAACATCCAGATTAATAGACATGCGGCGGCAATAATTATTATTATTGATTTTATACATCTGCACATACGCTCCAAAAAACGCATTAAATCAAGACGTTACAAAGAAAATAAATTAAAAATTAAAAAAAAATCATGGACTTTAGTTGCCTCTAGATTACAAACAGCTGCAAAACTAATTCAGGCATTTACTGGTACAAAAAAGACAATACTAAAAGTTAATAGGTTAAAAATGTATACCAGATCGGTACCGAAACCCGTGAGAAGAGAAATGGCTTATTATACTAAAAGTTTTCATAACTTAAAATATGACTACGCAAGGTATGGAATACAATTAATATCACTAATACTAAAAAATAAAGCGAACACAGCCTGCTTATGCAGGTTTATCGAACAAAATGTCTGCTCTAGACAAAAACGAAAAAGGCATTACGAATTTCTTCGATATCTAAAACAAGGGCTTCATTCATTGCAAAAATATAAAAAAATCAACGGTTTAAAACTCCAAATAAAAGGCAGGTTTACGCATAAAGCAAAAGGCCGAAGTCGAACTTGGAAATATCAAATAGGCCAAATGCCCCTTAGCCGATTAAACACCGCAATTACTGCAGAATATAAACAAACCCAAACAGGGTACGGCAGTGTTGGGTTAAAAGCTTGGACTTGTAAAAATTCACCCGATGCTACTACAACCTAAAAAAACAAAATATAAAAAATACTTTAAACCCAGGTTATTGCCAAGAGTTACAACTAAAACACAAAAACTAAATGAACAAAATTGTTTCGCCATAATTTCACTAGAATCCGGATATATAAATGTTCGACAACTAGAGGCGGCACGACAAAATATTAGGCGCAAAATTAAAAGAGAAGGAAAACTAGAAATTGTCCCACTTGCGGATAAAGCCATAAGCAATAAGCCGACATCTGCCCGAATGGGCAAAGGCAAGGGAAAAGTAAATCACTGGGTCGCACCCATTTCAGCCGGAAAACCTATCTTATTACTATACGGTATCGATAAAGAACAAGGATTTCCCGCTTTAAAAGCTGGCGCCAACAAATTGCCCCTAAAAATTAAAATACAAGACCTTTAAATTATGCCTACTGCTAGAAAAAGATACTTAAGAAAGAAACGGCTATTTTTGTCTAAACAAACAACTTTTGTTTTTTTAAATGCTAGCAATTTAAAAACATCTAAAATTAAAAAAGTAAAAATGTCGTTGGGGGGGGGTAAAGTCTATTTTGTACCACTTTATTTGACACCCCCAAAGATTGCAATTGGTTGTCCTGCGCTAATCGCTGTATACGACAGTCTAAAAGAGATGCAAAATAATATAACGAGCATAACGGCACAAATAGATTGCCTGGGTGTGTCAATAGAAAAAAAATGGTACTCTATAAAATATCTTAAAAAATCTAAAATAATAGTTTTAGAAAAAAAAACTCTGGCTTTTCTTTTACTAAAACTATCACGATTAAAAAAAAAAAATTAGCCCCATTTTTTTTCATATATTTATAAATATAAAGCGAAAGAAGGGATTTGAACCCTCAACTTTAAACTTGGCAAGCTTACGCTCTACCGATTGAGCTACTTCCGCGACATTTCTTTAATTCAAATCAAGGAATAAAACAGAGTTGCAAACTATTCCCTAAAAACAACATATCCTCTTTACTATTTGTACCAAAAAAAACTTGACATTTAAAACAATTTACAGTTTCAAAATACGGAAATAATGGAATTAATTCCTCAAAGGCAAAAATATCTTTTAAAACAAAACAATACACACTCTGATGCGAGGGCAATTTTAAACCCTCAAATTGACGAATACGCGGTAAAACATTAAACAGAAGTTTAAATAAAAAATTATAGAATTGTAACCCTCTAAGAGTTACTTTACAACCAACTGCGCATATCTTACCTTTTTTATGCCTTTTTATTTTAAGTTTTTCTGGAACGACGTGAGGCCTCTCCCCAGTTATTATTTTTAAAGCACATAGAGAAGAAATGACTGAACTATTATTCACCCCAGGAGTTCGTAAATATAAACATATCTTTTTAGGGGTGGGTAGTACACTAGAAGTAGCCACATTACCACAAAGAATAAAATCCGGCTGAACTACACTAAAATAATGGTTTTGGTACAAATGCATTTTGCTTATACTGTTTTTCTTGCCATAGCGATTAATTTAGCCCATTTTAAATCCCGAAGTCTAGCAGGCAAAGTTGCCGAAATTCGAGTACCTAATGGTTTTTCCTGCGGGGTAATAAGAACCACAGAATTGCATCCGAAACAAGAACCAACCCCACTTTTAGATCGGTGTAATTTTCGTGTTTGGACAACGACCCCTTGATGAACTTCTGACTTATTCATTTTTAAACGAACACGACGACCATAACGCGGTCGCAAAGCCTTGACAGATACCAACACTATATCCCCAACACCGGCTGAACTTTTGCCCTTTTTAATTTTAATACATCTAACAAGTTTAGCTCCTGAATTATCAACAACTTTTAGAAGAGTTTGCGCTTGAATCATGCTTAATGCTTCCAGCCGGATTTGAACCAGCATGTCAAAAGACAAAAGATTTTGAATCTGCCGTGTCTACCAATTTCACCATGAAAGCATAAAATTTATGATTTTAACAACGACGCTTGATCTATACGAATACTCCCCCTCACCCTGAAATATACTAAAATAATAGCTAAACCAATAGATGACTCACAAGCGGCTACTATAAGAATAAATATTGCAAAAATTTGACCTATAAGATCAGAAAGGCAAACAGAAAATATGATAAAATTCAAACTTACTGAAAGAAGAGCCAGCTCTAACGACATTAGAACAACCACAATATTTGTGCGATTTAAAACAACACCCCCCACACCAATAACAAATAATAAAGCGGATAAAAAAAAAAAATGAATAAAATCCATATTTAAATATTAATAAGATATTAATGGAAAGATCGGTAGGGAGCCCAGATGAACTCTACGTTTATTCGAGTCCGCTAATTTGTTTAAGCTGTACCTCTTACTAACCACCTCTCCTCTACCCAAAGATGCCTCTAAAATCTCTTGGCTTAAATTATACCAGAAAGGTCTTGAGGCAGATCGTCTTCGACTCGCAGCCAAAAGAGCCCTCATTCCTGAATTCAATCCTCTAACACTTGATATCGTGTATGGTAAATACACGCTAAACGCATTAACCGCGCGATGCTTCTTTGCCCTGGGCTTAAGACGAATACCTATGTCACGCCTTGCCTCAAAAACTCCAAAATAAAAAATATGCAAAGCGCGACCCGGGTATTTTTCATCCAACAATTGAAAAGCCTTGTTCAAAACCTTTTCTGCTTTAGAACGCTTTCCATTTTTCATTAAAAGATTAACCATTTTGCCCACTAGAGGGTCTTTTTTAATGCCCAAAAAATTAAAATTTTCTTTTATTTTCACATTTAAAGATATTTTGTTTTCTATTCCTAATTGACTATATTTTGCTTCTAACATCCTTTATCTGGCTTCTTTGTTCCGTACTTGGACCGAGCCGTCTTGCGACCAGATAACCCCGCCAAATCTAACTTGTTACGGACTAAACGGTATTTTACTCCCGGTAAATCAGGAATTCTGCCCCCTCTAATCAAAACTTGAGAATGCTCTTGCAATCGATGAATTTGGCCAGGAATATAAGCTGTTAATCGTATTTTATTAGATAAACGTACTTTAACTACCTTACGTCGAGCTGAATTTGGCTTTTTGGGAGAACAAACAAATACTTTTAAACACACGCCCTTTTTTTGGGGGCAACCCCTTAAACCAACACTTTTTTTTTTTGTGATTTTAGTGCCTTTGCATTTTTTAAACCATTGACTAATATTCGGTCTAGACATTATTACCAGAGAGGGGACTTGAACCCCTACCCCACAAAAGACTGGAACCTAAACCCAGCGTGTCTACCACTTCCACCACCCTGGCTAATGGAGTCGAAGGAGTCGAACCTTCGATCCCCGCACCAAAAACGGGCGCCTTACCCACTTGGCTAGACTCCAGACAAACATTCTTACCCAAATCCCCACTCAGTCCGGCAGGAATTGAACCTACAATACTAGCTTCATGAGAACTATGTTTTACCTATTAAACTACGAACCGCCAACAATCTAACAAGTGTTTTAAACCAAAAATTTAATTATTAGATTTTTTAAACTCCTTTATTTTTTCTTTAATGCTTTTTGCTAATTTGGGCAAATCAGCAAAAAAAAGAAGTCCTACGCAAAATATAAATAGAAATTGTAAAAGACTTATTTTCATCTACTTGTCTCAGATATCATTAAATAAACGATCCTTATATCAAAATAACAGAAAGAGAGGGGTTCGAACCCTCAACCGTTGGCTTTGGAAACCAAAATTCTACCAATTAAACTATCTTTCTTCAATTCATAGGTCTAAAAATGAAAAAATTTCAATTTACTATATACTACACACAAGAATTAAATTACCGCTTATTACACACAACTATTGGAACAACCATATTTTTTTTCACGATATATACCTACAAACAAAGTTTAATATTTATACTCTTACCCACAGGACTTTCTCATTTTATAACTACAGGAGTAACTGAAATATTTTTCACCTATATAGAATTTTGTACCAGTCTAAGTACCAGTTTTTGTACCACAATACTACTAACACAAATTTTTTTATTTTTCAGACCTGGACTTTATATATATGAAGCCAATACATGCTTTACTATATTAATAACAACAATCTTTTTCAACACATTCCTGTATACCAGCGCATTTCCATCAATAATTCAAACCTTTTGGAAAACATTTCACACATACGCGGCCGTTTTTATGCCTATTCATTTAACCTTTGAACCAAAATTTAATGACTATATGGCACATTTAAAACAATTTAACACCATATTAACTTATAGTTTGCCCACCGTTATTTTACTAGGATTTATAGAAAGCAACACATCAACATCACTCTGGATAAAACATAGAGGAATTACTTATATAGCATCATTAGCATTTGCGGCCTTTATAACACCCCCGGATATAATAAGTCAACTTATTATAAGCCTGCCTTTAATCTTTATATATGAAACCCAAGTATTGTATAAGACTTTCAAAGATTTGTATATAAAAAAACTATTAATTAGGCAACCAGTTAAAACCCAAAAGTATACCTACAGAAAGAATAAAAAAAGCAAGAGCTAGTGGTAAAAAACACTTCCAACCCAGGCGCATTAACTGGTCATAACGATATCTCGGAAGAATGGCCCGCATAACTATAAATAAAATGACAAAAAAACAAATTTTTAAACCAAACCAGATACCATCGGAAAAGACCCCAATACCAAATGGGGACAACCAACCCCCTAAAAAACAAATGGAAGTAACTCCCCCCATAACTAACATATTCGCATACTCACCCAAAAAAAAAAGAGCAAATCCCATCGCGGAATACTCAACATTATAGCCCGAAACTAACTCTGCTTCGGCCTCCGGCAAATCAAAAGGATGCCTGTTCGTTTCAGCTAGACAACCAATAAAAAACATAATGCCTACCGGTAATAAAGGGAAAACTAACCAGATGTCCCTCTGTGCTACAACTATTTCAGTTAAATTTAACGTACCAACGCACAAACAAACATTTATTAACCCAATACCCATAGATATCTCATAAGAGACCATCTGAGCGGCAGAGCGCAAAGCACCCAAAAAAGCATATTTTGAATTGCTAGACCAACCCGAAATCAATACACCGTAAACACCTAAGGAGGATATTGCCAAAAAATACAAAACCCCTAATTGAGGATCCGAAATCACATTACCATAACTAAAAGGAATGACAGCCCAACTAATAAGGCTCAAAATAAAAGTAATCAACGGAGCTAACACAAAAAGAACAATATTTGCATTTGTAGGTAAAACAGTTTCTTTAACAAAAAGTTTAAGACCATCGGCTAAGGGTTGAAGAAGTCCCAAATATCCAATAACATTTGGGCCCTTACGCCTTTGAATACCCGCCATAATTTTACGTTCCGCTAAAGTAAAATAGGCAACTGCAATAAGTAAAGGAAGAACAAGATCAATAATATTTAATAGAATGGTTAAAAAAGTAAGCCACATTTTAGATTAATTAAAAAGTTATTACGTATAATAAGCAAAATTATTGCAAAATTTATCAATACCCATATTTATAAAACCACAATGCTTCATCAATATTAGCCCTAAAAGGATACATGATAGGCGTTTTAATATCTGACACCAAAACAAAACTTAAATTGGAATAATCTGTTTGAATCCAACCCGGCGTCGGCTGAAGATGCAACTCAAACTTAAACCGATGCGCTAACCGCCACCGCTCCAATCTCATGCGAAAAGATCTAAAGGGCTTATAACGAAATAAAAGACGAGCTCGTATAAAAGATCGTTGCGTTGGGCAAAACTCAACAAAATCCCCTTTTTGTAAAGTAAAATTACTATTTTTTATATACTTACCATTAACCAACACCTTATTGTGTTGAATCGCTTGCCGGCTGTAAAAAATTGAATGGAAAAAACCTAATCGATACAAAGTAACATCTAAACGCCCTTCTAAAATACCCAAAAGTCGTTGAATTGGTGCTTTTGATTTAAATAATATGACACAAAATCTTTTTAAAGTATTATGACTTAAATCCCCGTAAAATCGTTTTAAACACAATAAAATAGATAATGTGTTTCGATAACCCCAGCGATTATACTTAAACGTTTGATTTGGACGAGAATGCGGTTGTATAAAACTATAATTATGACATAATGGGTGGGGGGTGTGTCCACGGCTGGACTTCTCTTTAGACCTTTTCGCTAAAGGGCGCCTGCGCCGCTTACGTCCTCCAAGTATACCCATGATTAAATCCCATTTAGGGCGCAAAAAAGTTTTTTCTTTACATAATAGATCACCCCAAATATCGGCCCTAGCCCAGATACAAGATTTGTACTTCGGCTTAAACCGCATAATTGTAAGGTTTGTGGCGACTTCTTTCTCCTAATAGGCCGGGTAATCCCCGACCACACTTTAATTTCTTTTTACCACGACGACATATTACAGACACTGCATTAAAAAACCAATAAGATAATAAAGTATCCTCGATATTTAAATTAAAAAGATAAGACATTCTGCTTGTTGTTGAACCCCCCACACCAACCATTAGCAGACACTCACGATGTGACTCCACTAAATTTTCTTTCATAATATCACAAAGAAAAACCAAATCCACTTTTTTAAATTTTGACAAAACACCTCTTTTCCATTTGACGCTAGTTATACTGATGTTTTTGTCAAATCCTTGCGTTATTATCGGCAAACTATTAATAAAAAGTATATCGGCCTCCCTATCTATCATCATTTCTAAAACTTCTAAAGTGGCACGAATACCATATAGACTTTTTTCTAAATTATACAAATAATACAAATCACGCTTGCCTAAAAGATAAGATTGTATCGTTTTTGATACTTTTACACCATCATTTCTAGAACGGGGCACCAGATAACCATAAGACCCCACAAAAAACGAAAGAATAGCTCCATTTTTTGTTTTATGCATTAATTTTTTTTACCCTCCTTGCAAGTAACGATTTCGTTTATATAAACTACCCCGGCACCCTTGTAACAATCAGGAAAGCGGTATGCGCGTATACCTGTTGTAAAATTTTGCAAAAGTCCAAAATCTGCAGACATTAAGGACAATGTTTTTTTATTAAACCTTACAAATACACCCTCGGGAATATCAATAGAAACACTATGACTAAAACCTAGGGTAAATATAAGTTTCTCGTTAGACTTATAAACTTTATACCCTATTCCCTTAAGAACCAATTCTAGGCTGTAACCCAAAACAACACCCAAAACAGCTTGAGTAAAAATAGAACTATAATATGGGGTCAAATAAGGCAAAAAAACCACCATATTCCCCTTACGATAAATCTTGCTAACACAATCAAAATCAACCACGCCACAAGGCCCTAAAACATAAACTTTTCCATTATTGCTTAAACAATTAACACCTATTGGCAATCTATAGACCGGAGTAATCATGAGGCATATCCCAAAATTTCACCCCCATCCCCCTTGCGTATAGCGCTTTCAGCGGTCATAATACCTTTTGGTGTAGAAACGATTAAAACACCAAAATCCTGAGACAACCTACAAAGATCTAGTGAAGATAGATAAATACGATCACGCGGTCTAGAAAGAATAGTTAAACGACAGCATATTGGAGATCCATCGTAATATCGTAATAAGACTGTAATTAATCCATTTTTTTTCGTGTAACCCCGGATCAAATTTTCTTTCCACAAAAGATCCAAAATTTTTACGCAAAAACCGACTTCTTTAAATGAAGTTGAAAAATGATAAACAACAAGGCTATTACGTAATTTATTAAAAATCTTTGGAAGCATTAATATTGTTTGGGACTGGGATTGAACCAACGACCTAAGGATTTTCAGTCCTTTACTCTACCTACTGAGCTACCCAAACGACAAGTACACCAATTAAAACTTACTGCGATTAATTCTCCCCAAATTGGACTCGAACCAACACCTCTATGGTTAACAGCCATATGCTCTACCAATTGAGCTATTGAAGAAAGCTGGAGAGGGATTTGAACCCTCATTTTTGGGTTTGCAACCCACTGCATTAACCCGTTATACTATCTAGCCCTAACGGCGAATAAGGGGACTTGAACCCCCGTCATCCAAAGCCACAATCTGGTACTCTAACCAACTGAGTTATATTCGCCGCATTAATGCTACGACTTATCGGACTTGAACCGATACTCTTTAAATAGAAACAGATTTTAAGTCTGACGTGTATACCAATTTCACCAAAGCCGCTATAAAATTAACGGAGAAGGGATTCGAACCCCCGCCATTTGGGATATGATTCCAATGTTCTAACCGCTGAACTACACCGCTAACTCAACTAAAATTTTTTCTCTCAAGTATTATTTTTAATTGCTACTGGAGATACAACTACAGAGCAAATAGAATCAAAAAAGCCATCATAAGAGCAAATAGGGCAATAGCCTCTGTCAAAGCGAAGCCTAAAATTGCAATTCTGAATAACTCATCTCTCAGAGAAGGATTACGCGCAGTACCCAAAACAAGAGCACCAAAAACCGTTCCAATACCCACACCTGCTCCAGCTAGACCAATAGTAGCTAGACCAGCACCCAAAAGTTTAGCGGCTTGAACTAACATTTTAAAAAAGGCTTTATATTATGGCATTATAACGGGCCATTTGCAATAATGATTTTAAACAACATACTTTAAAAAATTTGGGACCAGAGAGAATCGAACTCACGACTTCATGCTTGTAAGGCACATACTCTACCGCTGAGTTATGCTCCCGTAATATAGGTGTATTGGGATTTGAACCCAAGACTCTCGGATTAAAAGTCCACCACTCTAACCATCTGAGTTACACACCTCCTATAATTCCTCTTATACTATAGGTAAACTACATTTACGAAAAAAAAATACGGACATTTATTTTACTTTTTAATAAAAGTAAAATAAATGGTATGCCCATAGCGCGCAACGATTGCACCTGTCTATTTTAAAACGAATGCCTTACCTTAATTTTTTGGATTAGTACAGGTCAGCTTAAAACTTTACAGCTCTTACACCCCCCGCCTATCAAAGTGATTAATTTTCACCCCCACTGAAAACTTAACTTGAGGTAAGTTTCTCGCCTAACGGCCGATTATCTCTTCTCGATGTAGCTACCCGGCGCTGCCCTGAAAAAACAACCGGAACACCAGGGATCGAGTTTTCCTGGTCCTCTCGTACTAAGGTATAGTCCTCGGAGTTTTCAAACACCCACAGAAGATAGGGACCAAACTGTCTCACGACGTTCTAAACCCAACTCACGTACCACTTTCGTCGGCGAACAACCGAACCCTTGGAACCCTTTTCAGCCCCAGGATGTGATGAGTCGACATCGAGGTGCCAAACGAACCCGTCGATAGGAGCTCTAGAGGATCATTAGCCTGTTATCCCCGGCGTACCTTTTATCCATTGCGCGATAACCCTTCCACAAAGAATTACCGGATCACTATGGCCGACTTGCGTCTCTGATCGAAATGTTTTTCTTACAGTCAAGCAGGCTTTTACCATTACGCTCGATTTACCTTTATCGGAAATGAGCCTACCTTTGCATGCCTCCGCTACTCTTTAGGAGGCGACCGCCCCAGTCAAACTACCCGGCAACTACTGTCCGCGAGTTAGTAAACCAACAAATTTTTGGGTGGTATTTCACTAACGCCTAGACAATTCCCGTAGAAATTAAATCAGAAGCTCCCACCTATTCTACACTAAAACCTTTGAGTTACAATAGTTGCTTATAGTAAAGGTGCACGGGGTCTTTCCGTCCAGCTGTAGGGTGGTCGCATCTTCACGACCTTTGTAATTTCACTGAGACCCCGTTGGAGACAGCGGGGAAGTCGTTACACCATTCATGCGGGTCGGAACTTACCCGACAAGGAATTTCGCTACCTTAGGACCGTCATAGTTACAGCCGCCGTTTACCGGGGTTTGATACCAATGCGTAAACACCGGGTCTTTACCTACCGGCACCGGGCAGGTGTCAGTCCCTATACAACCTCTTACGAGTTAGCAGAGACCTGTGTTTTTAATAAACAGTCGCTACCCCCAATTTGTGCCAAAAAGTAGAGCTTTCGCACAACTTTTTACTCCTTATTCCGAAGTTACAGAGTCATTTTGCCGAGTTCCTTCAACGGGGTTATCTCAAGGCCTTAGTATTCTCAACCCATCTACCTGTGACGGTTTAAGGTACGGTTTAAAAAAGAGCCTTTTTCTTGGAAAAAATAATTTACCTTTAAATTCATTAAAAATAAAGTGAATTTTTCGTCAGTTACTTATCACAGCATAATCTTACCCATCGCTACAAGCTTTGGCTTGACTGCTTAGGGACCGTTTTTTCTAGAAGTACACACTTCTGCCGACCAAGTCTTACTTTAGATCGGAAACCTTAGACTTACAGCCACAACGTTTCTCGTTGTTTTGTGCTACTCATGCAAGTATTCTCATTTCCGATATCTTCACTATAGTTTGCACTACAGCTTTTACAACCTACGGAAGGTTCTGCTACCACAAAATAATTTTAATATGTTCTTTTGTTTGAAGTTTCGGTAATAACTTTAAGCCCTCAAAATTTGCGGAATTTATACTCTAGGTCAGTGAGCTGTTACGCTGTCTTAAAAGAATGGCTGCTTCCAAGCCTACCTTCTGACGGTCTCAGAGCAGAAATAACCTTTGTCACTGAAGCTATATCATGGACCTTAACTAACAATCTGGGCTGTTTCCCTTTCGAACATGAATCTTAGCATACATGTTCTGTCTGCCCTAAAAATAAAGTCCGTATTCGAAGTTTGCCAAAGCTCAGTAAAGCAAATGCCCCCCTCACTTGCACAGTGCTCTACCCCGGACTACTCTAATAGAACGCTCTACTTAAATAGATTTCGCAGAAATCCAGCTATCACCGGCTTTGATTGGCCTTTCACCCCTAAACTCAAGTCATCCCAGTATTTTGCCACATACACGGGTTCGGCCCTCCAAAAAATGTTACCACTATAATATCAGCCTGCTCAAGTTTAGATCAACCGGTTTCGGGTCCTTAACAAAGGACTATGAGTCGCCATTTAAGACTCGAGTTATCTTCGCTTAGACTTTGATACGCTTAAGCTTGCCCTCTATTAAGATTCACTTGCCCATTATACAAAAGGTATGCCGTTGCTTTTAAAAGCGCCGACTCAAATGCGGAGTTTCAGGATCTATTCACTGTCGCGACTTCTTTTTCACCTTTCCCTCACGGTACTTGTTCACTATCGGAAAGAAAAATAACCTCAGGCTTTGAGGGTGGTCCCCCAAAACTCAAACAAGGTAAACTTGCCTTGTTCTACTATTAACAAAAAAAATTAAAAACTACAGGACTATAACCTTCTAGGGTAAAAACAATTTTTTGTTTTCAAATTTTTAATTTAGCCAAACACCACTTTCGCTCACCACTACTAATGGCTTCTCGGTTGATTTAACAAATAGGGTACTGAGATGTTTCACTTCCCCAAATTACTGCATTTACAGTAAGCTTTACAGCTTTAGTTTCCTATATTAGGGTGGGTGGTGTCACAGTATATCTCGACCAACACTTTCGTAATTATTTACGCCTATATTTTTCCTCCAAGGCATTCACTCCGCACTACACATTATATAAA